AATTATCCATCCTAGAATCCGGTTTTCCCTATTTCTACTTTACTTAATATAATATTCTCTGCCTATTGTTCGAATGAATTGTAGAGTTGAAAAAAAAAGACAAGAACCAAAGTAAAATACTCTTCTTCACAATATAAATACTATGACTGACTAACAAGGAATTCGTTAAATAGAGGAGAAAAAACTAGAAAAACCATAATGGTCTTTTCATAATTGATCAACAAAAATTTAGTTCTTTATTACCAGCTTAATACGTTGATAAATCCACATACCTAAAAATTCATTTCGGACAATTGAACCTTTTCAAATTGTTTCTTTTTAAGAACCAAAAAGATTTGTGCCAAAATAATAGATGCCAAGAAGAACAATAGACCTTGTACACGTAACGGATCTTGAAGCACTATTTCTGCATCCCCCTGACCAAATCCACCCACATTAGGATTACTCGTTAATGGTTGATCAAGTTTGATAGATTCACCCTCTGAAACAAGAAGTTCTGGTCCCGGAGGTATAATATCAATCACTTCACGTCCATCCGATGCATCCACTATCGTTATTTCGTATCCACCTTTCTCTTTTCGTATAATTTTATTTACTATACCTGTTGCTGTAGCATTATAAACATTATTATTACTCTTGCTCCCGTCGGGATAAATCTGACCCCTTCCCCTATTCCCGCCTACATATATAGGATATTTTAAGAAGTGAACATCTCTCTTAGTAGCGGGATCTGGAGAAAGAATAGGAAAGGTAATTTCACTATATTTCTTCCCAGGAACGGGGCCTACCACAAGAATATTTTTTTTTGTGGGACGATAGCTTTGAAAAGACAAATTCCCTATCTTTTCTTTAATCTCGGGCGAAATACGATCAGGAGGGGCCAATTCAAAACCCTCTGGTAAAATAAGAACAGCACCTACATTCAAAGCCCCTTTTTTACCATTAGCAAGAACTTGTTTAACTTGCATATCATAAGGAATTCGAACAACTGCTTCAAATACAGTATCGGGAAGTACTGCTTGTGGAACCTCAATATCTACGGGCTTATTAGCTAAATGGCAATTAGCACATACAATCCGCCCGGTAGCTTCTCTCGGATTTTCATAACCCTGTTGAGCAAAGATGGGATATGCATTTGAAATGGGTGCTCGAGTTATTATATATATCATAAGCAATACGGAAATGGATCGGGTAATCTCTTCCTTTATCCAATAAAAAGCATTTCTAGTTTGCATGGTCCAATCATTCATCCTGAGAATTTCTACAATAAGATTAGGTAGGTTACTGGCATAGTTCCCTATCCATTATTCTGCTATTTACTCAAATGATTTTCCTAGAATATAGGAAGAATACGAATAGAACGAAAATTAAATCAATTTTTGAATGTTTAGCTTTTAGATTAGATACACAAAAAAATTTTTATAATTGGATCCGTGGATCATTTTTTCAGTCATTCATGGAATGATAAATCACTACAAGTGACGGAGATACACGATTTAAATAACAGAAAATCCAGTATTTAAAAATTGTATCTAAAATGACTGGAAAAATGGAAACAAGAACAGATAGAATTTGATCATTCTGAGGAAATCCAAAATCTTTATAGACAGACCCAATCATTAGTTCCCAACCATGAGTTGAATGGAATCCTATACAAAAATCAGTTAAGAAAAGGATAGAAAAAGCTTTTATTGTATCACTTAAGTTATATAGAAATTCTTGAACCCAAGAGTTAAGAAGAATGAGTTCTTGATTACCCCTAATAGAATAACCACTTAGAATAAGGAAACATATTATATTTGTACAGAAATGCAAAATCGTATGGATACGGTCTTGGTTGTTCGTCTCCATCCATTGGATGGTTTCTTTGTAGATTTCCATACGAAGATTTTGTAAATGTGTTTCCGGGTATTCCTTTAGCATTTCATCCAAGAGGAACAGTTCCTCGAACTCTATAAATTTCTTTATAATCGTTTTTTCTTGAATAATATTCAAGAAAATTTCAGATTGTTTCGTATTCCACCAATTAGTAATCCAAGATTCCAGACTTTTCTTAAATGTAAAAGAGATGCACCAGGGCAAAAAGACTATAGATGTAAGACATAGAGGGGGAATGAATGCTTTCTTTTTTGCCATTTTTCGTCTTTAATGAACTCAGTTTCATCTCATTTGTCAACTATATAGAATAATCATTTTTCTATCAAGCATAAGTTCTATTACAAGTAAATACAAGTAATAGAGCCTAGCCTATGTATCAATTTCTAATTTTTTTAATCTAAATTGAGAATCGATTCTCGATTTTTTTATTTGTAATTCGGAAGTTTGTTTTTTCCTTTAATTTGGAAATAAAGAATACAAAATAATACAGAAATCAAAAAAAAAATAAATGCTTTGATAAAGCATTTATTTTTTTGATACAACTATTTCCATTGGTAGACTCAAGAATATGGAACGATTTCCATTGGTACACTCAAGAATCTGGACAAGTCCCAAGCTTTTTGTATAACATTGCGTGGAGTCCTATCATAATAATCATCAACAGGAGTCAAGGGAATGGTCCCTTGTTCTCTTGTTTGCATATAAAGGACACCACTACTGGGTTCTGGGTTAGGGTTAGCTTGTAGTATGAGGGACTGAATATCTTCCATACGAATTCGGAGAAAAATACGACGATATGTTCCAGGAAATCCGTAACGAAAAAAACACACCATTCTATTTTTTTTATCGAAAAAATTATAACCACTCCCCACATTCCAAAAAATTAGAAGCCACCAATGTAAACTTAGAAAGAGACCCGCGATTCCATAGAAAGTCAGGGTGACCCCTTGTGGCAAAAAAGGAACTACAAATTCAGATGAAATCAAAGAGAAAAAATGTCTACCATAATAACTGGAAACGGAAATATATAACACCCCTAATGAACCCAAAAGAGTGAAAGAAGCCCAGAAGAAATGGATTGGTTTTCGGGACCCCGGTACAATGTCAAGCCATGCGTCTTGTGAATGACAACCATGTTTTTCTGATCCCCAACTAATGCATTTTGGAACATTAACCAATAAAGCAGACATTACAATTAAGACAAGGCCCACTAAAAACACATAAACGTTTATCATAAAATGGGTACCTCAATTTCATATTTGTACCTATTATTATTTTTTTATTGTTATATTAATATTTTTGTTGTTATATTAAATCCTCCTTATATTAACAAGGTAATATTAATAGTAGTACTTTTCCCCGTATCTAAAAAATCTTGTTTTTTTGAACATGAAGAAATAAAGAAGCCATTGCAACTGCCGGAAATACTAGGCCCACTAAAGGAACAAAAAGGGAAGGTAAGTTTATCATAAAATGGGGTACCTCAATTTCGTATTTGTACCTGTTATTTTTTGTTGATTGTTATATTAATATATATATATTTTGATTTTTCTTATATTAAAGATAGTATAGAATCACTAGAATTCATATAGACTTAGTATAAGTCTATATGAATTCTAGTGATTCTATCTAAATGAATAGAGATGAATAGATATATCTATTATATACGGAGTATACATAATTAAGTATTAATTAAGTATTATAGTATAATAAATCCATAATGAAAAATCAAAGAAAAAAATGAAATTAGACTCTGAATTATTTTTCAGTTTGAGTCAACCATGGAAATGAAATAACTCACTTAAAACCTCTTTTAAATAATTAAAAGAAACCATGGAAATCCAATAACTCACTTAAAACCTCTTTTAAATCAGGACGTGATACGATTGAATTAAATAAACCCTTGTCGAATAAAAATTCAGCCTCTTGTGAACCTTCGGGCACTTCGATATTCAACGTTTGTTCAATTACTCTTTTACCTGCAAATGCTATGTAAGCACCGGGTTCGGCAATAACGATATCCGCCAACATCCCAAAACTAGCTGTTACCCCACCAGTAGTAGGAGATGTAAGTATCGCTACATAGAATAACTTTTCATTGATTTGATAATTATATAAAGCAGAAGAAATTTTAGCCATTTGCATTAAGCTCAAACTTCCTTCTTGCATACGTGCTCCTCCAGACGCACATACTAGAATAAGAGGTAAAAATTGATCGGTAGCATATTCGATCAACCGAGTGATTTTCTCACCCACTACGGATCCCATACTACCCCCCATAAACTCAAAATCCATAATACCAATTGCTACAGGAATACCATTTAGTTGACCTGTGCCTGTTTGAACCGCCTCCAGTAATCCGGTTTCGTTTTGATAATAATCAAGACGATTTAGATAATCGTCATTTTCAGAAGGTTCGTCTTCCCAACTGTTTTCAGAAGAATATTTTTCCAAAATAGATTCATATTTACTCGGATCCATGCCAGGGAACATGTCTTGATATATACGCCTCCAATCCATGGGAGGCACAGGGACGTGATATATAAGATTCCAATCAATGGGATCCACAGAGAACATGTCTTCATCCATAGGATTCCAAGTACCTGGATCAATCAAAAGTTCGATTCGATCTGAACTGCTCATTTTCACATGAAATCCGCAGTGTTCACAAATATTCATTTTTGATTTAAACAATTTCTTATAATTCACTCGATAACAACGGTCGCAGGCAACCCACAAATGCGAAAAATCAGTTATCCTCTCGATTTCACTACTATTTTGGACCTTCTCACTATCCGTTTCAGTGTCCATATCCGTTTTAGTGTCAATATCTTTTTCAGTGTCCCTATCTTTTTCTGAATCATCATTTTGTTTGTCCCTATCTTTTTCTGAATCATCATTTTGTTTGTCCCTATCCGTTTTCGTTTCCGGTTCTAAAAAGTAACTATCTTGTTGGAGCTTATCATAATTAATATCATAATTAATATCATAATTAATATCACAACTCCAATCATAGTCACTATGACTATGGTCCGGCGGTTCTAAAAAGTAACTATCTTGTTGGAGCTTATCATAATTAATATCATAATTAATATCACAACTCCAATCATAGTCACTATCTGTTTCCAGGTCAATGTTCCTTTCCAGGTCTTTCTCGTTTTCTGTGTCACCACTATCACGTTCGGGATCTCTATTCGTATTACTTTCTGGGTCTCTCTCTTTTTCAGTGTAAATATCAGTTTCTCTGTCCCTACCCTTTTTAGTGTCAATATAAGTTCCTGGCTCACTATCTCTTTCTGAAGAGTCAACATTTGGGTTGTCCATATTGTCAATATCAGTTTCTCTGTTCCTATCCTTTTTAGTGTCAATAGCAGTTTCTGGGCCACGATATTTTTCGGAATAGTCATCATTTGGGTTATCCTTATGTTTTTTAGTGTTTTTAGTCTTTTTAGTGCTTTTAGTCTTGCTTTTAGTCTTTTTAGTCTTTTTAGTGTCAATTTCCGTTTCTGGCTCACTATCTCTTTCTGAATAGTGACCATTTTGGTTGTCCTTATTGTCCATATCCTTTTGAGTGTCCCTATTTATTTCAGACCAATACCTAATTTCATTAGAAAGAAAGCCTTGAATCAGAACCCTAACCTTTTTATTATCCAGAGTATATGCACAATCTTCGTCATAATTCCAATCACCAGTAAAATCTTCAATACGCAAACTATCCGCATCCTTTATTAAGGAACCTTTATCTTTATCGTCCATTAATGAATTAACCCAAGCTTGCCTCATAAATACCTTATTATAGAAGGATAAGTTCACGGTTACTATTTGAGTAAACACTAATTGTTTTCTAAACCAGACAGATATGAAATAATCACGATTGGTTAACACCGATGGTTTTTCCATTATAGTCCTATTTTTAATAGGAACAATACGGAACCAAAAATTTTCACTTTTCCAAAAATCTTCGCTTTTCCAATCAATTTCGCTTTTCCAATCCATTTCGTTTTCCATATAATTATGTTTCCAGTTACACATATAATAGATGAATAGTCATTATTTTAAGAAGTAGTTTCTTTAGAATGAGGGCGTGTAAAAGAAGTTTTTTCTTTAAAATGAGGGCCTAAAATTGTGTAATTGTGTATAAGCTTCTACGAAGCTTTTTCATATGAATATGGTTCTAATATAGTTATGAAGTTGTTCTAACTTCTTGAATAATACTATTTATTAGTGTCGAATCCAAAATGGGGCGTGGCCAAGTGGTAAGGCAACGGGTTTTGGTCCCGTGAGTCGAAGGTTCGAGTCCTTCCGTCCCAGATTACACCCTTAAATGGGGCGTGGCCAAGTGGTAAGGCAACGGGTTTTGGTCCCGTGAGTCGAAGGTTCGAGTCCTTCCGTCCCAGATTACACCCTTAATAGAAGTAAAACATACTGCTACCATCTAGAGCATGTAATAATGGATAACAATGACAGTGTCAATGGATTCTATAGAAATAGTCCATGTTTAGGGTCAAGTATCTGAGGTTATTGAAAATAAAGGGTGGTTTGTCAACCCCTGTTCGAAATTTATTCTATTCTATTAGACTACCGACCCTTTAGGAATATGAATTCGATTTCTATTCTACTACAGTAAAGAGTGGTTTGTCAACCCCTGTTCGAAATTTATTCTATAGAATAAATGAAATTGTTACTAGAATTTGAATATGCATAAATATCGAATTAAACTGAATTTATTGATCATTGCATAGAATTCAATTAAGATATTGTATGAATATAGGATTTCTTCGATTTCAGAATGAAACTGTTTTGAACTGGATAAGTTCAAATGAAAAAGGGATGGGGGGTATGATCTTATTTCTATTCCATTATTTTCCATTTTTTCTTTTCTATTTCATATAAAATTCATATAATAATATAAAAATATAAATATATAATTTTAATAGAAGAATATAATAAATAAATTTATATCATATATCTAATATATATAACATAATATAAAAAAATACACTAAAAATGAGAATTCAAAAAAAGCAAAAATACAATTTATTTTCTTAAAGAACAACATTTTTGTTATGCTTAATATCTTTAGCTTGGTCTGTATTTGTATTGACTCTGCCCTTTATTCAAGTAGTTTTTTCTTGGCAAAATTACCCGAAGCCTACGCTTTTTTGAATCCAATTGTAGATTTTATGCCGGTAATACCCTTACTCTTTTTTCTCTTAGCTTTTGTTTGGCAAGCTGCTGTAAGTTTTCGATAAGATCTTTTTTAATTGGAATAATGTCCGAAAAAATTACGAATTTATTTGAAAATAAAAATGATACCATTTTTAAAGATCAGATAAGTTTTACAGCGTGAATCCTTGATTCCAAATATTCAAATTTTTGGATAGACAATAAAAATCGAGACCATCTCATCATTTCTGTTTTTTTCATAAAAAAAAAAAAAAGAAAATTCTATTATTCGATTGGAGTCCACCACCAATACCTAGATCTTGATTGTGGATATGAAAAAATTTGGTAATATAAAGACTCCATTATTACTACAAATAAAATAAATATTACTACAAATAAAATAAATTTCCTAAGTTTTTTTTTTGAAATTACTTCATTTCTGATAAACTTAGTATC